AAAAAATACGAGACTCTATAAAGAATTATGTACAAAAAAAATAGGAGAATATCCTCTAGTGTTGAGGGCATTGCACGGAAAGAGATTCAAAAAAGAATCGATCAAATTCAGGTCACAATCTATATGGGATTCCCAAAATTATTACAAGAAAATCGACCGCGAAGAATCGAAGAATTACAAAAGAATGTACAAAAAAAAACTTAATTGTGTGAACCGAAAACTAAACATTGCTATTACAAGAATCGCAAATCCTTATGGAAACCCTAATATTCTTGCAGAATTTATAGCCGGACAATTAAAGAATAGGGTTTCTTTTCGCAAAGCAATGAAAAAGGCTATTGAATTAACTGAACAGTCAGATACAAAAGGAATTCAAGTCCAAATTGCGGGGCGGATCGACGGAAAAGAAATTGCACGTGTCGAATGGATCAGAGAAGGTAGGGTTCCTCTACAAACCATTGGAGCTAAAATTGATTATTGTTCCTATACAGTTCGAACTATCTACGGGGTATTAGGAATCAAAATTTGGATATTTGTAGACGAAGAATAATAAGACTTTACGTGTCTGTCCCTTCTACCCAGTGATCGAAATAGAACAAAAAAAGGACAAACCCTTTCATTCCTTTTATATTCAATCAAAACAAAAATGAGCAATTCTTCAATTTTATAGGGTTGAATAAAAATTCGATTAATCGTTTTATATAATTGCTATGCTTAGTGTGTGACTCGTTGGTTTTTTTAGGACTAAGATTCAAAAAAATGGACCGGCCCATAGTATGAACTAATAACTATAGCACTAATAACCAACCCATTGCTTCGCATTATCTGGATCCAAAGAACCAGTCAAGATATAATATATTGGTCATATCATTGTAGCAACTGAAATCCTTTTTTGCATAAACATAAAAAAAATCAATCTGATTAAGTTATAAGTTGTGAAGCGAAATAGAAAAGTATGCGGATAAACGGAAGGATGAGAGAAAGAGAGAAATAAAATATCAATGATATATGATTCCAATATGTAAGGTCTATGAGTCATCTCATAAAAAGCAATGTAATAAAGCATCAATAATGATTCATGCATAATTAGCTGAATCCGCGCATAGAACAAAAAAAATCAAGAGCCTCGAGCCAATAAAGACTGAGAAAATTGACTTAAGAACAAATTTAATTAAGGACTCCATTGGAGAATTCAGACCTAACCATTAATCAAGAAGCAATGGGAACGACAGAACCCGTGAATGCAGAAGATTCTATTGAAAATGAATCTTATGATTCATTGGGTGGGATGGCGAAACGAACCAGGGACCTAGTCTTTTATTTTGAGAGGTCGTGGACTAACCCTCCAACTAAAATAAATATTGAAAGAGTAAATATTCGCCCGCGAAAGTTTTCTTTTATTGGATTGATAAATTTTGGTCGATCGTATATGATAAAAGACAAAACCAAATAAGGATTCCTTATAACATTATAAAAAAAACGACATTGACATTATCTATAAATAGAATACATGTTTAATTATAGATCTAAACACGATATACAAAATTCGAATCGATTAATTAGATGTAGATGAGATTTCAAAGAATCCTATGACTGTGATTCAATATATTCTTTATATCTATTCTTTATTAAATAGACGTATATCTTGATAAAATCTTTTTTAGTCGTTTCATTCGCGAGGAGCTGGATGAGAAGAAACTCTCATGTCCAGTTCTGTAGTAGAGATGGACTTGAATGAGAACCTTCAACTATAACCCCAAAAGAACAAGATTCCGTAAACAACATAGAGGAAGAATGAAAGGAGTATCTTATCGAGGTAATCATATTTGTTTCGGTAGATATGCTCTTCAAGCACTTGAACCCGCCTGGATCACATCTAGACAAATCGAAGCGGGGCGCCGCGCAATGACACGAAATGTACGCCGTGGTGGAAAAATATGGGTACGTATATTTCCAGACAAACCGGTTACAGTAAGACCCACGGAAACCCGTATGGGTTCGGGGAAAGGATCTCCCGAATATTGGGTAGCTGTGGTTAAACCAGGTAGAATACTTTATGAAATGAGTGGAGTAGCCGAAAATATAGCTCGAAAGGCTATTTCAATAGCGGCGTCCAAAATGCCTATAAGAACTCAATTCATTATTTCTGACTAGGAATGGAAAACCAAAGGAAAGAAGTCCTGGGTATAAAAAAACAATTTCAGGTTTTTTTTTGACTTCGCCCCTTGCTTTACTTTTTTGACATTAAAAAAAACAGATTAAAAAAAATGATATGATTCAACCTCAAACCCATTTGAATGTAGCAGACAATAGCGGGGCCCGAGAATTGATGTGTATTCGAATCATAGGAGCTAGTAATCGCCGATATGCTCATATTGGTGACGTTATTGTTGCTGTGATCAAGGAAGCAGTACCAAATACACCTCTAGAAAGATCAGAAGTGATCAGAGCTGTAATTGTACGTACTTGTAAAGAACTCAAACGTGACAACGGTATGATAATACGATATGATGACAATGCGGCAGTTGTCATTGATCAAGAAGGAAATCCAAAAGGCACTCGAGTTTTTGGCGCGATCGCCCGGGAATTAAGACAGTTAAATTTTACTAAAATAGTTTCATTAGCACCTGAGGTATTATAAGATATAAGATGAGACCGCAATAGAGTGATAGTATTGAATTCAAATAGATAAATAAAATAGATAAAATAAATTAGTAGATTATGTCTCACGCATATACTTTTAATAATAATAATTTTCCTAAACAAAAGAACATGTTGATTATATCAAAATTCGGAAGCAACAATAATTTGAGTTTATCATGGGCAAGGACACTATTGCTGACATAATAACTTCTATACGAAATGCTGACATGAATAGAAAAGGAATGGTTCGAATAGCGTCTACTAACATCACCGAAAACATTGTTAAAATACTTTTACGAGAGGGCTTTCTCGAAAATGTAAGGAAACTTGTGGAAAACAACAAATCTTTTTTGGTTTTAACCCTACGACATAGAAGGAATAGGAAAGGGCCATATAGAAATAGAACTCTTTTCAATTTAAAACGAATAAGTCGACCAGGTCTCCGAATCTATTCTAACTATCAACGAATTCCTAGAATTTTAGACGGGATGGGGATTGTAATTCTCTCTACTTCTAAAGGTATAATGACAGACCGGGCAGCTCGACTAGAAAGAATCGGCGGAGAAATTTTGTGTTATATATGGTAATCTTTCTACTATCCGAATTGGATCCAGAACTTCCTATTTGTGAAAAAAAAAAAAAAAAAATTGTCTAATATCACTCCTCCTACATTAGTTGATACTTCAAAGAGGATTTGCCTGGAATGAAAGAACAAAAAAGAATTCATGAAGGTTTAATTACTGAATCACTTCCCAATGGTATGCTCCAGGTTCGTTTGGATAATGAAGTCAAATTCGAAATTCTGTTTCAGGAAGGGTTCGACACTGTTTTATACATGTACAAGCTGGAGATAGAATCAAAATTGAAGTAAGTCGTTATGATTCAAATGGAGGACGTATAATTTATAGACTCCACAACAAGGATTTGAATGATTAGATGCTTTTTCAACATTCCTTACTATGGGGATACAATTCACGGTTCAAAAATTTCAAGAAACTTATTTTCTTCCAATAAGTACATTCGAAATTCAGTTTAAGGAATAACAACTATGAAAATCAGGGCCTCCGTTCGTAAAATTTGTGAAAAATGTCGACTGATCCGTAGGAGGGGACGAATTATAGTAATTTGTTCCAACCCGAGACATAAACAAAGACAAGGATAATCTTTCGAAAAGGGACTCTCTAAAGGAAGCGATGAACAAATCAAAAGAAAAAAATCTGTTTTGACATGAAATGGATATATCCATATATCTCTGACTTATATTTATGAAATGATAACATATGGCAAAATCTATAACAAGAAATGGTTCACGTAGGACTGGACGTATTGGTTCACGTAAAAGTATACGTCGAATACCAAAGGGCGTTATTCATGTTCAAGCAAGTTTCAACAACACCATTGTGACTGTTACAGATGTACGGGGGCGGGTGATTTCTTGGTCCTCCGCCGGTACTTGTGGATTCAGAGGTACAAGAAGAGGGACACCATTTGCTGCTCAAACCGCAGCAGGAAATGCTATTCGAACAGTAGCGGATCAAGGTATGCAACGAGCAGAAGTCATGATAAAAGGTCCGGGTCTCGGAAGAGATGCAGCATTACGAGCTATTCGTAGAAGTGGTATACTTTTAAGTTTCGTACGGGATGTAACCCCTATGCCACATAATGGCTGCAGACCCCCTAAAAAAAAGACGGGTTGAGAAATAAACATTGAAGAGATTTCAAGAGAAATAAATGACTCAAAGATCTGATCAAATAATATTACTATGGTTCGAGAGAAAGTAAAAGTATCTACTCGGACACTCCAGTGGAAGTGTGTTGAATCGAGAGAAGACAGTAAGCGCCTTTATTATGGACGCTTTGTTCTGTCTCCGCTTATGAAAGGTCAAGCCGACACAATAGGCATTGCAATGCGAAGAGCTTTGCTTGGAGAAACAGAAGGAACATGTATTACACGCGCAAAATCTGAGAAAATTCCACATGAATATTCTACCATAGTAGGTATTCAAGAATCAGTACATGAAATTTTAATGAATTTGAAAGAAATTGTATTGAGAAGTAATCTGTATGGAACTCGTGACGCGTTTATTTGTGTCAAAGGTCCTGGAGATGTAACTGCTCAAGACATCCTTTTACCCCCTTCTGTGGAAATCGTTGATAATACGCAACATATAGCTAGTCTAACGGAACCAATGGATTTCTGTATTGGATTAGAAATCGAGAGGAATCGAGGATATAATATAAAAACGCCAAATAACTTTCAAGACGGGAGTTATCCTATAGATGCTGTATTCATGCCTGTTCGAAATGCGAATTATAGTATTCATTCTTATGGGAATGGAAATGAAAAACAAGAGATC